TCATTGGTAGAATGGAAAGAATTGGAGGAAGAGGAACCCACAGGGAATGAATGGGAAGATCGAAAAGTTGGAAGAAGAAAAGATTTTTTGCTTAGACGCATGGAATTGGCTAAGCATTTTATTCGAACAAATATAGAACCAAAATGGATGGTTTTGTGTCTATTACCAGTTCTTCCTCCTGAGTTGAGACCAATCTATCATATAGATGAGGATAAACTAGTGACCTCGGATATTAATGAAATCTATAGAAGAATTATCTATCGAAATAATACTCTTACAGATCTATTAACAACAAGTATAGCTACGCCAGAAGAATTAATAATATCTCAGGAAAAATTGCTACAAGAAGCCGTGGATGCACTTCTTGATAATGGAATTTGCGGACAACCAATGAGAGATGATCATAATAGAGTTTACAAGTCGCTTTCAGATGTAATTGAAGGCAAAGAAGGAAGAGTTCGCGAGACTCTGCTTGGTAAACGGGTCGATTATTCAGGGCGGTCCGTGATTGTCGTGGGCCCTTCACTTTCATTACATCGATGTGGATTGCCTCGCGAAATAGCAATAGAACTTTTCCAGGCATTTGTAATTCGTGACCTAATTAGAAAACATCTTGCTTCGAACATAGGAGTTGCTAAGAGTCAAATTCGGAAAAAAAAACCGATTGTATGGGAAATACTTCAGGAAATTCTGGATGACCATCCTGTATTGCTGAATAGAGCGCCTACTCTGCATAGATTAGGCATACAGGCATTCCTCCCCGTTTTAGTGGAAGGGCGCGCTATTTGTTTACATCCATTAGTTTGTAAGGGCTTCAATGCAGACTTTGACGGGGATCAAATGGCTGTTCATGTGCCTTTATCTTTGGAGGCTCAAGCAGAGGCGCGTTTACTTATGTTTTCTCATATGAATCTTTTGTCTCCAACTATTGGGGATCCGATTTCGGCACCAACTCAAGATATGCTTAGTGGACTCTATGTCTTAACGAGTGGAAATCGTCGGGGTATTTGTGTAAATAGGTATAATCCATGTAATCGTAGAAACTATCAAAATGAAGATAATAACTATAAGTATACAAAAAAAAAAGAACCCTTTTTTTGTAATCCCTATGATGCAATTGGAGCTTATCGGCAAAAACGAATCAATTTAGGTAGTCCTTTGTGGCTGCGGTGGCGACTAGATCAACGCGTTACTGTTGCAAGAGAAGCTCCCATCGAAATTCACTATGAATCTGTGGGGACCTATTATGAGATTTATGGACACTATCTAATAGTACGAAGTATAAAAAAAGAAATTCTTTATATATATATTCGAACCACTCTTGGTCATATTTCCCTTTATCGAGAAATAGAAGAAGCCATACAGGGGTTTTGGCAGGGCTGTTGTAATTCTATGCTACCAACGGGAATTCGAGTCTCTCCGGGTTAACTAGGACCATAATTGCAGAATTTCTACGTGAATCAAGATCTAGAAAAGGAAGTTTTCCAATCACTGACTCAAGCCCATTGTCAAATTCTACTCAGCGCAATATGGAGGTACTGATGGCAGAACGGCCCACTCAGGTCTTTCACAATAAAGTGATAGACGGAACTGCCATGAAACGGCTTATTAGTCGATTTATTGATCACTATGGAATAGGATATACATCACATATCCTGGATCAAGTAAAGACTCTGGGTTTCCGACAAGCTACCGCCGCATCCATTTCATTAGGAATTGATGATCTTTTAACAATACCTTCTAAAAGATGGCTAGTTCAAGACGCTGAACAACAAAGTTTTATTTTGGAAAAACACCATCATTATGGGAATGTACACGCGGTAGAAAAATTACGTCAATCGATCGAAATATGGTATGCCACAAGTGAATATTTGCGACAAGAAATGAATCCTAATTTTCGGATGACCGATCCTTTTAATCCAGTCCATATAATGTCTTTTTCGGGAGCCAGAGGAAATGCATCTCAGGTACATCAATTAGTAGGTATGAGAGGATTAATGTCGGATCCCCAAGGGCAAATGATTGATTTACCCATTCAAAGCAATTTACGCGAAGGACTGTCTTTAACAGAATACATTATTTCTTGCTACGGAGCCCGTAAAGGGGTTGTGGATACCGCTATCCGAACATCAGATGCAGGATATCTAACGCGCAGACTTGTTGAAGTAGTTCAACACATTGTTGTACGTCGAACAGATTGTGGCACCGTTCGAGGTATTTCTGTAAGTCCTCGAAATGGAATGATGGCGGACAGGATTTTTATCCAAACATTAATTGGCCGTGTATTAGCAGATGATATATATATAGGTTCGCGATGTATTGCTACTAGAAATCAAGATATTGGGGTTGGACTTGTCAGTAGATTCATAACTTTTAGAGCACAACCAATCTCTATTCGAACCCCCTTTACTTGTAGGAGTACATCTTGGATTTGTCAATTATGTTATGGCCGGAGTCCAGCTCATGACGACCTGGTCGAATTGGGAGAAGCCGTAGGTATTATTGCAGGTCAATCTATTGGAGAACCGGGCACTCAATTAACATTAAGAACTTTTCATACCGGCGGAGTATTTACAGGGGGTACTGCAGAACATGTGCGAGCCCCTTCTAATGGAAAAATAAAATTCAACGAGGATTTGGTTCATCCGACACGTACACGTCATGGACATCCTGCTTTTCTATGTTCTAGAGACTTGTATGTAACTATTGAGAGTGAAGATATTATACACAATGTGTGTATTCCGCCCAAAAGTTTTCTTTTAGTTCAAAACGATCAATATGTAGAATCAGAACAAGTGATTGCTGAGATTCGCGCGAGAACATCCACTTTGAATTTGAAAGAGAAGGTTCGAAAACATATTTATTCTGACTCAGAAGGCGAAATGCACTGGAATACTGATGTGTATCATGCACCTGAATTTACATATGGTAATATTCATCTCTTACCAAAAACAAGTCATTTATGGATATTATTAGGGGAGCCCTGGAGATACAGTCTAGGCCCTTGTTCGATCCACAAGGATCAAGATCAAATGAACGCTTATTCTCTTTCTGTCAAGCCAAGATATATTGCTAACCCCTCAGTAACTAATAATCAAGTGAGACACAAATTTTTTAGTTCGTATTTTTCTGGTAAAAATCAAAAAGGAGATAGGATTCCTGATTATTCAGAACTGAATCGAATGACATGTACGGGTCGTTGTAATCTCAGATATCCGGCCATTCTCGACGGTAATTCTGTTTTATTGGCAAAGAGGCGAAGAAATAGATTCATCATCCCACTCGAATCGATTCAAGAAGGCGAGAACCAACTAATACCCTCTTCAGGTATCTCAATGGAAATCCCCAGAAATGGTATTCTCCGTAGAAATAGTATTCTTGCTTATTTCGATGATCCTCGATATATAAGAAAGAGCTCGGGACTTACTAAATATGAGACTAGAGAACTAAATTCAATCGTCAACGAAGAGGATTTGATTGAGTATCGAGGAGTCAAGGTATTTTGGCCAAAATACCAAAAGGAAGTAAATCCATTTTTTTTTATTCCCGTGGAAGTCCACATTTTGGCCGAATCTTCTTCTATAATGGTACGGCACAATAGTATTATTGGGGCAGATACACAAATCACTTTCAATAGAAGAAGTCGGGTAGGCGGATTGGTCCGAGTGAAGAAAAAAGCAGAAAAAATGAAACTGATAATCTTTTCTGGAGATATCCATTTTCCTGGAAAGACAAATAAGGCATTCCGATTGATACCGCCAGGAGGGGGAAAACCAAATTCCAAAGAATACAAAAAATTGAAAAATTGGCTCTATATCCAACGAATGAAACTTTCCAGGTATGAAAAAAAGTATTTTGTTTTGGTTCAACCTGTAGTCCCATATAAAAAAACGGATGGGATAAATTTAGGAAGACTTTTCCCGCCGGATCTCTTGCAGGAAAGTGATAATCTACAACTTCGAGTTGTCAATTATATCCTTTATTACGACCCAATTCTTGAAATTTGGGACACAAGTATTCAATTAGTTCGGACTTCTTTAGTGTTGAATTGGGACCAAGACAAAAAAATCGAAAAGGCCTGTGCTTCCTTTGTTGAAATAAAGACAAATGGTTTGCTTAGATATTTTCTAAGAATCGACTTAGCTAAGTCACCTATTTCTTATACCGGAAAAAGGAACGATCTGTCGGGTTCAGGATTGATCTCTGAGAATGGATCAGATCGCGCTAATGTCAATCCATTTTCTTCCATGTATTCCTATTCCAAGGCAAGGATTAAAGAATCCCTTAATCCAAATCAAGGAACTATCCATGCGTTGTTGAATCGAAATAAGGAATCTCAATCTTTGATAATTTTGTCATCATCCAATTGTTTTCGAATAGGCCCATTCAACGATGTAAAATCTCCCAATGTGATAAAAGAATCAATCAAAAAGAACCCCCTAATTCCAATTAGGAATTCATTGGGCCCGTTAGGAACAGGTTTTCCAATTTATAATCTTGATTTATTTTCCCATTTAATAACCCATAATCAGATCTTGGTAACTAACTATTTGCAACTTGACAATTTCAAACAGATTCTTCAAATACTTAAATATTATTTACTGGATGAAAATGGTCAAATTTATAATCCCTATTCATGCAGTAACATCATTTTGAATCCATTCCATTTGAATTGGTATTTTCTCCATTACAATTATTGTGAAGAGACATCTCCAATCGTTAGTCTTGGGCAGTTTCTTTGTGAAAATGTATGTATAGCCAAAAAAGGACCGCATTTAAAATCGGGTCAAGTTATAATTGTTCAAGTTGACTCTGTGGTAATACGATCAGCTAAGCCTTATTTGGCTACTCCAGGAGCAACTGTTCATGGACATTATGGGGAAATCCTTTACGAAGGCGATACATTAGTTACATTTATATATGAAAAATCAAGATCTGGTGATATAACGCAAGGTCTTCCAAAAGTGGAACAGGTGTTAGAAGTGCGTTCAATTGATTCA